ACCCATGTTATTTGCTGTAGGGTTCATCTTTTTGTTCACCATAGGAGGGCTAACTGGAATAGTTCTAGCAAACTCTGGGCTAGACATTGCTCTACATGATACTTATTATGTGGTTGCACATTTCCATTATGTACTTTCTATGGGAGCCGTTTTTGCTTTATTTGCTGGATTTTACTATTGGGTGGGTAAAATCTTTGGTCGGACATATCCTGAAACTTTAGGCCAAATCCATTTTTGGATCACTTTTTTCGGGGTTAATCTGACCTTCTTTCCCATGCATTTCTTAGGGCTTTCGGGTATGCCACGTCGCATTCCAGATTATCCAGATGCTTACGCCGGATGGAATGCTCTGAGCAGTTTCGGTTCTTATATATCCGTAGTTGGGATTCGTCGTTTCTTCGTAGTTGTCGCAATCACTTCAAGCAGTGGAAAGAACAAAAGATGTGCGGAAAGTCCTTGGGCTGTTGAACAGAATCCAACCACACTAGAATGGTTGGTACAAAGCCCTCCAGCCTTTCATACTTTTGGAGAACTTCCAGCTATCAAAGTAAATACAAATGAGAAAAAAAGAAAGGTCCAGCTTTCTCAGGCCCTTAGGAGTCAGCGAAAGACCATCTTTTCCGCTACTTCATCACAACAAAGAAGGATGCACACTGATCCAAGCGAATTATTTATGGCCGTAGCCCCGTACCTGCCCCAAATGGCAGATCAAATCATGGAAACAGTGGATAGCCTCCCGCAGATAGCAGAAATGGTAGGCCATGACGTTCACTCAGTGGCGGAAACTACTACCGGTCTACCCCAGCTACAAGGGGGGGCTGGCCCAAGTAGTTCATCTACACTCTGTAATCTCACCGTAGAAACATTTCCTTTCCCATCTACACTAGAAATAGATGTAGTCAAAATAAAGGAAAATTTGATAAAATCTTATGGGGGTAAACTAAACGGAGAGGAAATAGTTTCACTTTCCAGTAAAACTATGGAATTAAAAAAACAAATACTTCAAAAACTGGCTCTTTTAGCAGGGGAGGACAACGGCCCCCTCCTTTTCAATACGACTGGTGCTGATGAGATTCTCACCACCCTTGAAAAGGCAGAGTATAAACGGAGTTATCTCCAACAAATCAACAGAAGTTTAATAAGAAAGGGAAAAGAAAGTTTTTATTATCCGGAATTTTTGCAAAAGCGGTTAGAAGCCTTTCCTAATACTTGGATGCAATACTTGCAAATAGGAACTTTACCAGAAGAGGTTATCGAGAAAAAAATACTATCCGCTACTAGTGAATTTCTAATGAAAGATGATTAGATTATTTAGAGGTAGATAGATAGGACGTAGTCTTGCTCGATCAGGACCCTTGCTTTATTGCGAGCCAAAACAGCTGCGCTATTCAGTTCAACATAAAAATCTATCTAACCTTTGGTTTGGCTACTAGAGAGGGATTTGCGCAAGCCGGGTCGGTTGGGTCAAGTCCATGCTTAATCCATTTCTGTCAGAATTTAGGCGCAAAAAAAAGAGAAGACAGTATCTTGGCGTAGGGTTTCTAATAGGAAAAGAGATACCGAGGCCCACCACTACCTATGGGTATGGGTAGCCGGTGGGGAAAGAAGAGAGGGTCAGCGGGCTTCTTTCACGGTTCGTACATCTCCTTAAGGAGTAAACCATTTCAATTGATACTTAATACACAAGTTCAGTGTAGGTAGTTCGCCGAAGAGGCATATCATTCTTAATCAAGACTCACCTTTTTCATTTCAATCTTACAACTAAAAGCAACCCAGTCTTAACGGATCGCTATACTTTACTATTTATTGTGGACTACATTGGCTCCGCCGCCTTATTGATCAATCGAATGGACTTCACATCACTACTCGACGCATTTCTTGATTGTTTTTTTTCTTTGACTTTGCTGATTTCCCTTTCTCTTGTCAACTACGCTATTTCTCAGGAGTGCCTACAAAGCATAACGAAAGATCATGCGTTTTGATTCCATTTATTCTCTTGATTTGATGACAGGAATAGATATTTCCATGATAGACTTGATCTAGTAGGTGGAGCAGCACAAACCTGTGATCTTTCACTGGATTCAGCAGGAGATAAGTGGAATGTGTTGCTGTGTTTCATATAGATATAGTAGAGTGGCGGGAATAGTATAGTAAGCTATCCTCCACTATCAAACTAGGGGGCTATCCCTTTTAGGCTTTGGATTCTTATCTTCCTACAGCACCAACTTCCTACTACTATCCCTTTATTCTGGGACTCGAGGGTCTTGGATGGTAAGATCACTAACCCCCAGCACCCTTACCCTTCGGCTTGTAGGATTCCACTACTTGAGCTTGCTTTCCCCACTAGATCAGTCTACTATACGGCATGCAGATACAGGAACTGGATACTATAATCCCGCTTTTCTTTTCCCTTTGCTGCTAACTTCTTTGACCTTCTTGCTCTGCCTGCTTTGAATTACATCTTGCTTGGGTAACACATTTTAAGTAAATTCTACATGTCAATGGTCTGAAAGAGTGTTATTGTACCTACTAAAGAAATGAAAGGCCGATTACTTCTCCAGATACCGGATTCTAGGAAACAAGCAATACTTTCCCAGCTCCGCCGAAGAATAATTTAAATATATAGAGATAGGAGATAGGGGAATCTTCCCTTGCGAATCTCTTCTTTTAGTTGATAGAGTGAGGTCCACATATGGTGCATTTGACTCCCGTGCATGCTATTTTCGTGTTCATGATCCATCTTAGCCTTTTCTTTTGGATTCCCCTATTGGTAGTACCCACTAGCAGATGTGTGTTTCTATGGCATAAATAGTTCCTGGACTTCCCTTTTCTTTGCACTTACTTCGACTTCGATCTGTCCCTGGGTCTCACCACTTCCTTCCTCAAGGCGTATCAATAGTAGACCTAGCTCGTAGTCACTTGCATGCTTTTGACTTCTCTTCTCTGTGTGATATCGCTATTTGATTTTCTCCATCTGCAGAAAGATGATACGTGACTTCCATTGTCTGGCTTTGATTGTGTCTGCATCTGTATTCGCTGATTCTTTAATATTGTAATCAGTTCAGTGTCAGTTTACCAGAGCTTCTGCTTCCCCCTGCGGCTTGAGCATAAGATTCGCCTTTATTATTTCGGCTTTGGCTGCCTTCATCCCCCTTTATTATGGGTGCTATTGCTACTTGCCCAAGGAACTATAAGAACCAGTATTGTTGTCTTCGTATTTGATTGTGTGTTTGCTTGTTTTCATATCATGTTATTTTTTCATTTCGTAACACATTCTCTCTATCTATTCTGGGATGAGCCATGATTCCACTACAACCATCAGACATTCATGCTCCCTCTATCTTTGTTTCGCTAGCAGCCCTACCTCGTAATGGAAAAGTGCTCGCTATCCAGCCAGTCATCCGAGTTCCCACTTCCGCCTAGCAAGAACTTCTTACTTCCCGATGCCAACTCCTTGCTTTTAGTTGACGTTAGTAACATTCGTCTTCGTCTTTCACACCGGCATCAACAAAAAAACTACTACTCCTCTGAAATGGCATATTGAAATTCATTCATTCACATCACTTCCGCTACCAATCCTATCCTTACCTTTCTTTTGCCAATGGGCAGATAAAGGTAATTCTATGCTTTTTCTTATGAAATGCAAAGCAAGTTCTTTCCAATGCTACTTCCAAAATGCCAGTGCACGGATTTGATCTCTTGACTTTTATTAGCTCCTGATATAGATAATGCTACGTGCTCGCTAACTCTATTCGTCCTGGCAAAGCGGCGAACCTTGATCTCAGCCTGCCTAATGAAGAAAGAGAAGTCGATCTAGAGAAGCTTCTTAAGTAAGAATAAGATGGCAAAAGAGTAGAGATTTTACAGTTCATTAGCTTGGAAGCTAGCTTCATCTGGAGCATACACTCTGGGAGGGGTATCACAATCTTCTGTACCTATATGGAAATCGTAGCAAGGCTAGCTTGTAACATCGAAGAGCAGGCATTTCCAATTAGTTGAAACGTTGCAAAAACCATAGAGCTGGCTTATTAGGTAGTTCCTTTTTGCATTATATATTTAACGCCTTCTTGCTCATCTAGAAACTCATATCTCGTGACAACTATTCCTGTCTCGGTTATCTGTGCTATCCAAATGCCTCTTTGTAAGCCCGTGCAGACTGAAATGCATATGCCTCCCAAAGCGGATTAAGCATATCCTCGCTCTCTCTACCCTTTCCTCTCTCATTCCAGAAAAGAAGTGCAATATGCGATCAATAAGCTTACGGATTCAATACCTTTGATAGCATCATAAGTAGTGCCGTAGGTTCAATCCCAACCAATGCCCAGCTTCAGCAAATAGAAGAAGGGTTAACATCATGAATATGCGATCAAGCAAAGAGTGAAGAAGCAGCAATACGTGTTTTGAGTTATCTTTCTTTTTTCTTCTAAAAAAGCAATACAATAGAAAAGAAGAAAGAATTCCGTAGTGTGTATCAACTTCATCTGCTTGCATTGCATCAACTTCATCTTCTCCACAACCTCACAGACCTTATCACTAGGGAAAGCCGATACAGCTGATCCCTCACCAGATGAGGCTGGTGACAAGTTCCAATTGTACTTTTGTTGACCAATATCTGACCGAGAAATGAGTTGATGAACCCTCATGGGTGGTCTTACCAGAAAAAGTTTTCCATTATTCGATGATCCAACGCGCTAAGGGAATTCATGTTCTCAGTATTGACCATTACCCTGGATTCTTCCTTTAAAATAAAAGAGGATCTAGCCCTGGAAATTACGCCAGCGTTCTCACCAGCCAAATGGGAAGTTAAATTCCCAGATGTAGCGAACCTGAACATTGCTGATGCCACGTTATTGTATTCTTCTTCCCCACCCGAGACACCCCCTTGGGCGAGGAGATCACTTAGCATTGGCCAATTCCCTCGCTCTAGCCCTGCCTGCTTCGGAAAATGCCTTGCTGGCGAACTAGAAAGAGTCTACTAAAAAATAGGACCTTTTCGGAGGCATAAGGCCGGTAAGTCCAGTGTGCTAAAAAGAAGGCCCTTGATCAAGGGAATTGACATTGCGACTCCTAAGGAAGAGGGGCCCATCCAAGCGTGGTTTTATATTAGACAAAAGTAGCTGGTGTTACGTAAAAAGTTCCTTCTCATGCACAAATCTACCCGTAGCATAGACTTGATCGATCACCGCATCTCTATCCATTAAGTAGGTTTTTTTCTTTGCAATCATGAAATTCGAGATCCGAGAAAACCCACGGAGCGGTTCATCTTGTTTCGGTTGACGATTGCTTTATTCTATCCGTAGATTGGTTGGACCCTGCTTTGACCCAGTCGTGAGACGAGCAGAGCAGGAAACAACTAGGTGTCAACGGAAAGTCAGTCCTTGAAAGTTTCCTCTCTCTCGCTATGGCTTTTTCCTACCGAATGCGCTCTTTCCCGAACAATGGGCATTTCCTTCTTTCTTTGTGTCGTATAGACTCATAGTTCTGGTAACAGGCTTGACCAGAGTTGCTAGGAAAAAAGGGAAGAAAGAGATAATCAGATGGCTTTCGGGTGGGTTGGAGAGTTCACTGGTTAGGGAGGAAGAAAGCCAACGAATAGACAGACTGATCATTATCACAGAGTCTGCACCCGCGATCAATCTAAACAAGTGCCTTCCTTCACTTGAGGACGACCGACCCACCCGTCTCTAGCTGATCTTTTCCGATCCTTCTGCGTCCTTCCTTTTCAACTACCTACCCTCTCACTCCAGAGAGCCTAGGTCGCCGGTTCACTTACAGTCAACTAAATAAAAAAAAAAAGAGACCTTGATCCAAGTTTATGGCATAGTTCGGGTTCCAGACGAGCGGGGCGGAGAAGAAGAAGCCAGCCCTAGAATCATCGAATGCCATATTGTTTAAAGGAAATGAATCAATGGTGCACTCAACTCTTCGTCTGATGTGTTTCAAACAATATCATATAATAGATATCCTAAAATCTTGGATAATATGAAAGCTTTTCATTCGAAAGGAATTGGCTCGCTCAAGGTACATTCGTTATAGCTTGAAGAAGAGCTATGACCGCATTGCATTTTTTCTGGTTTAGGTTCCATTCTTGTTTTGCAAAACGACATAAGAAAAGCTCTTATCAACCTGAGAGTATAAAGCAAAGTTAAAATATGAAACCTGGAAGCTAAAACTCTAGCTTTTTCCTAGAACCACAGGGAAGAACTATACCACCACAGGTAAGACTTTACTTTTATTGTATAATAGAAGGGATTCCAAATAGAATTGAATATTCATGGATATGAAATATTCATCAAAAAATCAGAGGAGTCGGTGGTTAGGCAGACGCCCCATTGTTCGTGGTGTTGCAATGAATCCAGTGGATCATCCTCATGGAGGAGGTGAGGGGCGCACGAAAGGAGGTAGACCTTCGGTGTCACCTTGGGGGAAGCCCACCAAAGCAGGATTTAGGGCAGTAGTGGGGGTGGGGAAATGCAGAATTTAGTTCATGCCACGACGATCTATATGGAAGGGAAGTTTTGTTGATGCTTTCCTGTTTAGAATAAAGAAGAACAGAGAAAGTCTGATGAGCAGGAAAATTTGGTCACGTAGATCTTCTATTTCGCCGGAATTCGTTGATTGCTCCGTACTCATTTACAATGGAAAAACTCCTGTTCGTTGTAAGATCACTGAAGGAAAGGTTGGTCATAAATTTGGAGAGTTTGCTTTTACACGGAGACGAAGACCCTATAGAACAAATAGAGGAAAGGGCAGAAAGGGGAAAAAGTAAAGTCTAAGCGACATATGGCACGAAAAGGAAATCCAATTTCGGTAATCCGAATCCCATATAGCTCTTTTCTTCATACTCGACCTGCCCTAGGTTGGGGATAATGATTTTATCAAATCTTGTTGGGAGATGCTTCGCTCCGAGTCCGACTGGGACGGAATGGGGGACCCAGGCCCTTCAATGCCTCCCTCCGGATCCACTAACTCGGAAGAAGAGCTATTCAATTTCTGGCTGACTGTGAGGACACCTCTGCATCCCGGGAGCAGACCGCTCCCCCGGAAGCTGTGGTCAGTCAAGAGCGGCATCCGAATCCCGCTCCAATCCCTCCTGCGCGGGTTCCCGCTCCAATGCCTGGAGCGGCAGCGGAAGCAGAACAGAACCCTCCTTTCTTTTGATTGGGAGGGACGACCTCTCTCTCTTTGAGAGGAAAGTTCTCTACAAAAGGCCCACGCCTGTCACGCCCAGATTCTGGACACATTGCGTGATATTACTCTGAAGAATGGAGAGGAGCTCCGTGAAGAAGACTATCGCACCATGCTTGATTTCATGTTGAGCCGACTCCAGTTCGACGTCAATCCCCGGGCGCTGAAGGAGCTCCTGAACAGACTCCAAAACGGTCGGGCACGATCTCAAACTTCTAGGGCGGCAAGGAGATTCCTCGACGAAGACTAGTGAGGCTATAGTACTGACTATGCATAGGACTACAAAGGTGAAAAGACAGGATGTATTCCGAC